ATGGCAGTTGGCACATACAATTCGTCCAGTTGCTTCCCGCGGGTTTTCATAACCCTGCTGCGCAAAAATGGGATATGCATTTGAAATAGACGTCCGAGTTATTACGTATATCATGATCGATACAGAAATCGATCGAATCATCTGTTCCTTTACCCAAGAAAAAGTATTTCTATTTTCCATGTCCAATCGCGGATCCCGGAATTTCTACAATAAATTAGATAGGTAGCTAAGTTAATCTAGTTCCCTATACACGAGTCTGTTGTCATTCTACTGCAACAGTTGTACTGGAATGATGAATACCTTGAGCAGGTAGAAATAGAAAGAATTTTGCTAAAAAGGAAAAGGGCTTTCTTTCTAAAGGAAGAAAAATGCTAATAGGAAGAAAAATGCTAATTTGATTAATATTAAGAAATCCAATTATGCTTCACTAATTGAATGATAAATGACTACAAGCGAAGGAGATAGACGGTTTAAACAAAAAAAGACCCAAAATTTCAAACACGTGTCTAGAATCACAGGAAAACTACAAACAAAAATAGTGAAAATTAGCTCGTTAGGAGCCCATCCAAGATCGTTGTAGACCCAACGAATTAGTAGTTCCCAACCGCGGGTGGAGTGAAATCCAACAAAAAAATCCGTAACTAAAAGAATAAAAAAAGCTTTTATTGAGTCATTTAAGTTATAGAAGAATTCCTGAGCCCAAGAATTCAAAATGACAAGTTCCTCTTTACCCAGAAAAAAAGAACCACTTAGAATAGCCAAACAGATTATATTTGTTGAGAAATGCAAAATGATATGGAGATGGTCCTCATTATCTATTTTGGCCAATTGTATTATTTCCTTGTGTATTCCTATGGGAGGTTTTTGTACATGTGTCTTCGGTTTCTCTTTTATCATTTCGTCCAAGAGAAAAAGCTCTTCTAATTCTATGAATCCTTCTAGAATCCTTTTCTCTTGAATATCCGTTAAGATAGTTTCAGGTTGCCTGGTATTCCACCAATTCTTAATCCCAAGTTCCAGACATTTGTTAAAAGAGAAAGAGACTCCCCAGGGCAAAAGTACGATAAATACAAGATATAGGAAAGAAGGCAATGCTTTCTTTTTTTTCATTTTTGATCTGTAAATTGAGTTGTTAATGAATCCGCTTCATTCGCTGACTCTATATGCTATTTCTTTTCTTTGATCTTTGAAGCATTCTATAACAAGGTTTGAGACCTTGTGTTTGTATCTATTTCTCGTTTTGTATACTAGTGGAATTTCATTGTATTGGGTTCTTTCTTAGATCTAAATGAAGTGGAATAGAGAAATAGAATAAAAAAAAGCCCCTTCCCGTCATATGAAAAGGGAAGAATATTATGCCATATATCTCACTTGGACAAAACAAATTAGAAACAATTTTCTCTTATCTTCGGTTGTTCCTTCCTTTTAGATAAATACTCGAAATACCCTTACAATTAAAAAAAATTGCAATTGGTACTCAAAATACTTCAATTGGTACGCGCAAGAAATAGGCCAATTCGGCAGCTTTTTGTTCAATTTCTCGTGGAGTAAAAAACTTCTCATCAGTACGAGTCAAGGGAATGACCCCCTGGCCACGTATTTCCATATAAAGGATACGACGAGGATAAAGACCCTCTTTAACCTGAATTCTAATTGATTGGATATCCCGCACAAGGAATCGAAGGAAGATGCGACGTTTTATTCCAGGGAATCCCCAACGAAAAATGCACACTATTCCCTCTTTTCTATCAAATCGGTCATAACCACTGCCTACATTCCACAAAATAGTGCACCACAAATAGGAGCTAATGAATAGGCCCGCGATTCCGTAGAAAGACATCACGACCCCCTGTGGAAAAAAAAGAATTTGTTGAGATGGAAGTAGGGATATCATATTCTTACCAAGATAACTGGAAGCCCCAACCGCTAAGAATCCTAATGAACCTAGAAAAAGAATACAGGCCCAGAAAAAATTACCTCTTTTTCGAGAACCCTTTAGAAGTTCTATCCATATGTGTTCTGATCGCCAATTCATATTAGATATACTAAATCCAGCAGCGGTTAATTGAAATTGAGAGAATAAGCTAAATGATTTTGACTTTACTTTTTTTGATTCTGAAATCACCTTCAGCAGCTAGTACTCCTGTGAAATAATTGGTTAGATACATTGACTTTCTATTCAAAAAAAAAAATTCCTGGATCCGCTTAAAAAAACTCGCTATACTCGGCTACGCATATGTATGTATTTATGCTCGTAGCCTATATCCGCATCCATCGACGTTTTTCATTTGTGTGTAGAAAGAGCTACATACCCTATCATATTAATATATTACTTACACTAAAAAATATCTGTATTATGATCCTGGAAATACATTGAGCAAATTAGGCCCCGTCGGTTCTAGACAATCTTATTTTTCTGCACATAAAGAAATAAAGAAGCCATTGCAATTGCCGGAAATACTAAGCCTACTAAAGGCACGAAAATAGAGGGTAAGTTTAAATCTGTCATAGAATAGGTGTCTCAATTCCAATTTACTATTTCTATCTATTCAAAATATATCTTAAGATTCTTATGATATAATTAAGTATATCTATTATAAGGAATATTGACTATTGTATTTTTGAGTTTGCAAAATAAAGATTTTTTTATAGAATACTTTAGTTAGTATTCTTTAGTATTCTATAAAAGTATTCTATATCTATAAAAAAATGAATGGAATGGATAATTTAATTTTTCTTTTTCCATTCTCATGGCCTTTCTATCTTTCTAATCCAACTTGAAATTGGATTCAAAAGAAAGCGATAAAATGAAAGAAATACCTCTTTCAGAATACCCTTTAATTTAAAAAGTAGAAGTGGAATAGAATATCCAGTTGAAGGGTAATGATCATACGTCTGTAATGCATTGTATGTCCCAGAATAGGTCCCATTCTTCTACCCTTTCCGGGTAGTCGATGGCTATTCACAGCTAGTACCTTAACACCAAAGAAGAGCTCGATCCAATGCTTTATTTCTGTCTTAGTGAATCCCGATTTTACATTAAAAGTATATTGATTCTTTCCCAATAAACGAAGACTCTTTTCTGTAAATACTGCGTATTTGATTCCATTATCGTATGATAATACTATATTTTGATTTGTATTTGTTTATTGTATTATACCTTTCTATATTCTAGATATATAGAATAGAAGAATCTCGATTTGTCAAGTCTCATTATCGTATCAAGATATATTTAAATTCGGCTCGATCTTTTTTACAAAAAAAAAGATCGAGCCGAATTTAATTGCAATCAATTAGAAGATTAAAGAAGAATTACTGCATTTCGTAACTGATTTTTTCTCTTTCTATTTCGCTTTTTTTTATTTAGACCTTCTTTATATCTAGTTTTATCTACTTAATCGATGGTATCTACCGGCTTGAAATCGAATTTGATCGCTTTCCATACTTCACAAGCTGCGGCTAGTTCAGGACTCCATTTGCAAGCTGCTCGGATAATTTCATTACCTTCACGAGCAAGATCGCGCCCTTCATTACGAGCTTGTACACAGGCTTCTAAAGCCACCCGATTAGCTGCTGCACCTGGCGCATTCCCCCAAGGATGTCCTAAAGTTCCTCCACCAAATTGTAATACGGAATCGTCTCCAAAAATTTCGGTCAGAGCTGGCATATGCCAAACATGAATACCCCCTGAAGCCACCGGTATAACACCTGGCATGGATACCCAGTCCTGGGTGAAAAAGATACCGCGAGAACGATCTTTTTCAATATAATCATCGCGCAATAAATCAACAAAACCTAAAGTCATTTCGCGTTCCCCTTCTAACTTACCTACTACTGTACCGGAGTGGATATGGTCTCCCCCAGACATACGCAATGCTTTAGCTAATACACGGAAATGCATACCATGATTTTTCTGTCTATCAATAACTGCATGCATTGCTCGGTGAATGTGAAGAAGTAGGCCGTTGTCGCGGCAATAATTAGACAAACTAGTATTTGCGGTGAATCCTCCAGTTAAGTAGTCATGCATTATAATCGGAACCCCTAATTCCCTCGCAAATACAGCTCTCTTAATCATTTCTTCGCATGTACCTGCAGTCGCATTCAAGTAATGCCCCTTGATTTCGCCGGTTTCTGCTTGTGCTTTATAAATTGCTTCGGCACAAAAGACAAAACGGTCTCTCCAGCGCATAAATGGTTGTGAGTTTACGTTTTCATCATCTTTGGTAAAATCAAGTCCACCGCGTAGACACTCATAACATGCTCTACCGTAATTTTTTGCGGATAATCCCAATTTTGGTTTAATAGTACATCCCAATAAAGGACGCCCATACTTGTTCAACTTATCCCTTTCAACTTGGATACCATGAGGCGGACCGTGGAAAGTTTTTGCATAAGCAGCAGGAATTCGTAGATCCTCCAAACGTAGAGCACGTAGGGCTTTGAAACCAAATACGTTACCCACAATGGAAGTAAACATGTTAGTAACAGAACCCTCTTCAAATAGATCTAATGGATAAGCTACATAACAGATATATTGCTCCTCTTCCCCAGGAACGGGTTCGATGTGATAGCATCGTCCTTTGTAACGATCAAGACTGGTAAGTCCATCAGTCCAAACAGTTGTCCATGTACCAGTAGAAGATTCCGCAGCCACTGCAGCCCCAGCTTCTTCAGGCGGAACCCCGGGCTGAGGAGTTACTCGGAATGCTGCCAAGATATCAGTATCCTTGGTTTCGTATTCCGGGGTGTAGTAAGTCAATTTATAATCTTTAACACCAGCTTGAAATCCAACACCTGCTTTAGTTTCTGTTTGTGGTGACATAAGTCCCTCCCTACAACTCATGAATTAAGAATTCTCACAACGACAGGGTCTACTCGATATGGATTAAGCGTAAATTAAACTTTTGCAAAAATCTAAAAAAAAAAGATATTCAATTAATATCAACTCATTAAATAAAAAAGGGAGTATGCTTAAGTTAATGAATATGTTTCATTCATATATAATGCGTACACCCTGTGTACGTTCTATCCTATAGGAATTCTACTATAGGAATTCGATAGGAATTGAGTTGTTGTTATGGTAAGTTAACATGGTTCATTATTAAACCATAGATTTGATTCACCAAATCCATCATTATTGTATACTCTTTGATAGATATAGCGCAACCCAAACCAATCCCTTAATCCTTATTTTACAATTTTATAAGTTCTTATCTTAATAGGCCCCTTTCTTATTTTGAATCTAAATACCTAAATACTAAGAAAATTCTCTGTTGACAGCAATCTATGCTTCACAGTAGTATATATTTTGTATATCGAAGTCCTAGACAGGAAAGTAGAGTAGGCAAAGATCCTTGACAAAAGGAAAAATGTCTATGAAAAAAAAAAAGATTGATTGAACTTTCCAACGGACTCATTCCATGAGTAAACGAGTGAATGGGATTCGCTTAGGCAACGAAATCAAGTGCTAGTCCCCTTTTCTTTTTTATTGAATTAACTAATTCATTTCCTTTTCACTTTTGGACTTTGGGATATTTTTTTGATTTGGCATTATTCAAGAAGAAAAAAAAAAAACGAAAAATTTCGACAAATTCCTTTTTTTGATAATTATGTGATAATTATGAGAACCAATCCTACTACTTCGCGTCCCGGGGTTTCCACAATTGAAGAAAAAAGTGCAGGGCGTATTGATCAAATTATTGGACCCGTGCTGGATATCACTTTTCCCCCAGGCAAGTTGCCTTATATTTATAACGCTTTGATAGTCAAGAGCCGGGACACTGCGGATAAGCAAATTAATGTGACTTGTGAGGTACAACAATTATTAGGAAATAATCGAGTTAGAGCTGTAGCTATGAGTGCTACAGACGGGTTGATGAGAGGAATGGAAGTGATTGACACAGGAGCTCCTCTTAGTGTTCCGGTCGGCGGAGCTACTCTCGGACGAATTTTTAACGTTCTTGGGGAGCCTATTGACAATTTGGGTCCTGTAGATACTAGTGCAACATTCCCTATTCATAGATCCGCGCCTGCCTTTATTGAGTTAGATACGAAATTATCTATCTTTGAAACAGGTATTAAGGTGGTTGATCTTTTAGCTCCTTATCGGCGTGGAGGAAAAATCGGACTATTTGGGGGGGCAGGAGTAGGTAAAACAGTACTCATCATGGAATTAATCAATAACATTGCTAAAGCTCATGGAGGCGTATCCGTATTTGGCGGAGTAGGGGAACGGACTCGTGAAGGAAATGATCTTTATATGGAAATGAAGGAATCTGGAGTAATTAATGAAAAAAATATTGAGGAATCAAAAGTAGCTCTAGTCTATGGCCAAATGAATGAACCGCCGGGAGCTCGTATGAGAGTTGGTTTAACTGCCCTAACTATGGCAGAATATTTCCGAGATGTTAATAAGCAAGACGTGCTTTTATTTATCGATAATATCTTTCGTTTTGTTCAAGCAGGATCGGAGGTATCCGCCTTATTAGGGAGAATGCCCTCTGCAGTGGGTTATCAACCTACCCTTAGTACAGAAATGGGTTCTTTGCAAGAAAGAATTACTTCTACCAACAAGGGATCGATAACTTCGATCCAAGCAGTTTATGTACCTGCGGACGATTTGACCGACCCTGCTCCTGCCACAACATTTGCACATTTGGACGCTACTACCGTACTTTCCAGAGGATTAGCTTCCAAGGGCATTTATCCCGCAGTCGATCCTTTAGATTCAACCTCAACTATGTTACAGCCTCGGATCGTTGGCAAGGACCATTATGAAACTGCGCAAAGAGTTAAGGAAACTTTACAGCGTTACAAGGAACTTCAGGACATTATTGCAATTCTTGGGTTAGATGAATTATCGGAGGAGGATCGTTTAACTGTAGCAAGAGCACGAAAAATTGAGCGGTTCTTATCACAACCGTTCTTTGTGGCAGAAGTTTTTACCGGTTCTCCAGGAAAGTATGTTAGTCTTGCAGAAACAATTAGGGGGTTTCAACTAATCCTTTCCGGAGAATTAGATGGCCTACCCGAACAGGCTTTTTATTTGGTGGGGAACATCGATGAAGCTAGCACGAAAGCTATAAACTTAGAAGAGGAGAACAAATTGAAGAAATGAAATTAAATCTTTATGTACTAACTCCTAAACGAATTATTTGGGATTGTGAAGTGAGAGAAATCATTTTATCTACTAATAGCGGCCAAATTGGTGTATTACCAAACCACGCTCCCATTAACACAGCTGTAGATATGGGTCCTTTGAGAATACGCCTCCTCAACGACCAATGGTTAACGGCGGTTCTGTGGAGTGGTTTTGCGAGAATAGTTAATAATGAGATCATCATTTTAGGAAATGATGCAGAACTGGGTAGTGACATTGATCCAGAAGAAGCTCAACAGGCACTTGAAATAGCCGAAGCTAACTTGAGTAGAGCTGAGGGTACGAAAGAATTGGTTGAAGCAAAGCTAGCTCTCAAACGTGCTAGGATACGAGTCGAGGCTATCAATTGGATTCCTCCATCCAATTGAAGACAATCCAAAGGTTTCGTTGATACAAAGAAAAAGAAAAGAAGGGTAGAAAAAGTTATTAGATAGCGAAGCGAAGTAAGTCCAATGCTATCTAGTAATTTTTCTACCTACCTACCTACTATTGGATTTGAACCAATGACTCCCGCCGTATGAAAGCAGTACTCTAACCACTGAGTTAAGTAGGCAATTTATGATCACAAAAGAAGTCACATTACTTCGATCGATTATAGATCGAATCCTTTTTATAAGCAATACCGCTCCATTATTGGTATTCCGTTATTGGTATGGTATATAGTAAATAGATCAAAGGGATATCCTATGGCATTAGAAAATATTCATCTTGACAAGAAATTATCTATATGTTAAGATATCTCTGACAAGGGCTATAGCTCAGTTCGGTAGAGCAACTCGCTTACACGTGCGCCAATGCTTTTCAAGGGAACTTATTATGCAATGAACATAATTGACCTTATTGCAAAATCAATGTCTTACTTCATGGATTCGAGAGAATAGGAGAACAGTAGCCTGACAAACAGTCGGTTCAGTCCGATTCAGGTGCCAATTCCGGTGCCTAATCAAATAGAACCCCTATTGATTTGCTAGTTGATAAGGTAAATATCCAGCCCACTCAATGCTAGGCATAAGAGGATAAGGGCCTCCAAAAAACTTCTTTTCGTTCTATGAACTTTAAGGTGTATGAAGTCTCATAGTCAACTCTTGGAGTGGAACGATAGAGACTCCATTTCACTTAGTTTGATTTAATTTAGGCCGGAGGCAGACCTAAGTCAAAGTAATCCTCCTTTGAAACACTTTGGTATTGCTCCTAGATAGATCATAATACAAATAATCAATCAGAGCACATGGAGCCATCTTATTATCTTTCCGTAAAGAAAAACTATGGCGGATTAACTGATCTTTACATCAGTTGATGAAAGAGCCCAATGCAGAAAAATGCATGTTGGGTCTTTGAAACAGTTCAAATCATTTCGATAATAATCCGTTTGATCTGTTTTACCGAGAAGGTCTACGGTTCGAATCCGTATAGCCCTACTAATATAGATGTCTTTTTTTTTTAGATTTTAGGATGGATATCCTATGTTTCCTTTAGTATAGTTTTCTTTTCCTTATTAGTACTTGTTTATAGACTCGAGGGTCGCTTGCGCCATAGAATAGAGATAAAAGCATTAGCATGGCTCATTTATCGAAAATCATAGAGACAGGAAAAGAAAAAAGAATTTCGATCAAATCAATAGAAGGAAAGATCCCTTATCTGATTTGAATTCCATCCTCCTTCAAATAGGATATGCCCTAAGTCCCTAGACTTTCCTATAATGACTGCAACGATTTTCTCCATTTTTCGAATTCCTATTTTGTTTGAAGTTTATTACTATAATATACATTATGTAAAAATATAGATTATCTAAATAGATCTACTTTAAATTGAAAAAATAGAAAGAAAAAAAAAAAATAAAAAGTAAATAATAAAACAGGATATTCTGTTTCATAATTATGAAATAGAGTTCTTTTTTTTTTTAGTATTATTCCTCATTAGGCTGCATACATTAGTAATCCTATTTTAATTAGGTTCTAATCTAATTAGTAGTTAAGTATTTTCTTTTTTATTTAATAGTCTCTGACTATCCTTAAATAAAGGATAGAGCAATTCTTTTTTCTAGAAGATTCTAGAGAAAGCGAGACAAAGTGAAGCAAAAGAGTTTTCTTTGTATAAGAATTAGGTCTGTCTATACCATATCTAAATAGAATGGAAATCCAAAAGAAAGATAGTGGGGATTCCATTGGATGAATCCTTAAGGAAGACATGACACAAAAGAAACAAAAGCTAAAGTAAGCGCTCTTTGGTTTGAGCAAAAGAAATTCTTGTTTCACCGAGGAAAAGAGAGAAGTTCTGGATAAATTGACAATGCTAACTTGAATTGACTAATTTCAGTTCCGCCTATTCCACATTAATGGGAGTACATTTATGTTCCTGCTTCACGAATATGATATTTTTTGGACATTTCTAATAATAGCAAGCCTTATTCCTATTTTGGTATTTTGGATTTCAGGACTTTTAGCCCCGGCTAGTGAAGGACCAGAGAAGCTTTCTAGTTATGAATCGGGTATAGAACCCATGGGGGGTGCTTGGTTACAATTTCGAATACGCTATTACATGTTTGCCCTAGTTTTTGTTGTTTTTGATGTGGAAACGGTCTTTCTCTACCCTTGGGCAATGAGTTTTGACGTATTGGGTGTATCCGTTTTTATCGAAGCTTTCATTTTCGTGCTTATCCTAATTGTTGGTTTAGTTTATGCATGGCGAAAAGGAGCCTTGGAATGGTCTTAACTGAATATTCAGACAAAAAAAAAAAAGAAGGAAAAGATTCCATTGAGACAGTTATGAGTTTGATTGAGTTTCCGTTACTTGACCAAACAAGTTCCAATTCCGTTATTTCAACTACACCAAATGATC